CCGTTGGATTATCAGATACGTTCAAGAAAAAGGTAGTAAATTAATAAAAAATTTGATACAAAAAAGAAATACAAGAAAAGATAAGAAGAGATGCGCCCGCCACCTATAGATTTGATACCTTCGCCTACAAAGAAACTCAAAACACCAACTCCATTAGTAATTCCATCAATTACTCGTCTATCAAAAAAAGAAGTTAACTTAGCCAATCCTCTTATTCCCTCAATAAAGAATCTTGCATAAAAAGCATCTATGTAACCACGATTATATGACCAATCATATATACCATTTATTATTTTGTCCAAAAGAATTCTTTTGGGACCGGTTTTAACAAAATAGTTAATTAAATCCCAATTTTGAAAAGATGAATAAACAGGTTTATATAAAAAGAAGGCTATAAATATTCCAAAAATAGCTATACTAACTGAAGAAAGAGCATCTTTCAAAAATTCATACCAATCTATTGAATTATTCAAATTTTTATGTAAAAGGTTTATAGCTGGAGTTAACCATTTTGATAATATGTCCAAATATGCTCCTCCTTGATTGAAAGAAATTCCCAGGGATCCAACAAACAACGTAAATAGAACCAATACAAGTATAGGAAATAACATAGTATTATCTGATTCATAAGGATACGAAAAAAAATTCTTATTTACAAAACGGGTAATAGTAATAAAAGGTTGTGTGATGTTTCTTGCATTCTGATCAATTCGATACGTTTTTTTTGAAAAAAAAGAAGCAATCTCACGATTTTTCATTGTTAATAACGTTAATAAACGAAAACTTTTGTTAATTATTTTCAAATCTTCTTTACCCCATAGAGATATTGAACATAAGGGGGTATTTTTTTTGCCACTGTAATTTTGAAACTGAACGTTTAAATGTCCTTCAAAAGTAAGTAAATAGATTCGAAACATATAAAATGCGGTTAATCCCGCCGTAAACCAAGCTATTATTGCTAAAATTGGTGAATACAACCAAGTATCGTTAATAATTTCATCTTTGGACCAAAAACAAGCAAGAGGCGGAATACCACAAAGAGAAAGTGTACCTAATAAAAAAGCAATTTTGGTAATTGGGACATGCTTTGTTAAACCCCCCATAAAAACCATATTCTGACTTTTATTTGGAGAATATCCAACAAGAGTTTCCATTGAATGAATAACGGATCCAGATCCTAAAAACAATAATGCTTTCGAATAAGCATGAGTAATCAAATGAAATAAAGCACTTCGATAAGACCCCATACCTAGAGCTAACATCATATAACCCAATTGAGACATTGTGGAATAGGCTAAACCTCTCTTAATATCTTTTTGAGCAAGGGCAAAAGTAGCTCCGAATAATATTGTTATTACTCCTACCAAAGAGATGAAATTCATTATGTGAGGGATGACTATGAAAAGAGGAAAAAGCCGAGCTACAAGAAAAATGCCCGCGGCTACCATAGTAGCAGCATGTATAAGAGCCGAAATAGGGGTAGGTCCCTCCATGGCATCTGGTAACCATACATGAAGAGGAAATTGTGCAGATTTAGCAACCGCACCGGCAAATAATAGAACGGCACACAAAATAACAAATAAAAAATTGATTTCATTATGATTATTAGAAATCAAGTTATTGAATATTTTGAATAAATCTCGAAATTCGAAACTCCCTGTTATCCAATAAAAACCTAAAATTCCTAATAATAAACCAAAATCCCCAACACGATTAGTTACAAATGCCTTTTGGCAAGCATTTGCCGCAGCGGGCCGTGTGAACCAAAACCCTATTAATAGATATGAACACATTCCGACCAATTCCCAAAAAATATAAATTTGTATCAAATTAGAACTAGTAACTAATCCTAACATAGAAGTACTGAAAAAACTCATATAAGCGAAAAATCTCAAATATCCTTGATCATAAGACATATAATTATCACTATAAAAAAGAACCATAATTCCAATAGTAGTGATTAATATTGACATAATAGAAGTAAGTGGGTCTATCAAGTAACCTAATTCTAAAGAAAAATCATTATTGATGATCCACGACCATACATATTGATAGATAGAACTGCCATTTATTTGCTGAATAGACAGATTGATCGAAAAAATCATGACTATACTTAACAAAAAAACACTTTGAAAAGCCCACATACGGCGAAGGCTTTTTGTTGCCGACGGAAAAAGAAGAAGTCCCGCTCCTATTAATACAGGAACTGAAAGTGGAAGGAAAGGTATTATCCACGCATATTGATATATCTGTTCCATAAAAAAGGTTTTTTATTCTTAATTAATTGTTTCCGTTTTACCGGATTCTACCCCCTTTCAATTTCAAAATAAAAGGGGTCAATAAAAAAAATCAAGAGATGTACTAACTTAAAGATAATTTTCAGATTTTATATATTCTTACTTATTCTGAGTATTTCCAAAATACTTCAAATATTAAAATAAAGAAGTTACAATTGGGCAAATGATATGACCAACTTGCTCATAAAAGCGATATTAACTAAGATTTTCTTAAAATAACGAAAATTGAAATTTTCATTATTTTAAGATGACTTTATATTATATTCATAAAGTAAGGATGATTCTGATATGAATCGATATGAATCATAGGATTCACTAAGTTAAAAAATTTGTACTAATCTCGCTTTTTAGTTAGTTTGTTCAAAATCATTAACTAGTTTCATTATGAAACTGATTGATTATTTTTCATTTTAATAAAAAACATCTCTAGGAAACGCTACAATATCTAACATTTTATATAAGTTATATAAGATTTATTTTTCTATTTATCAAAAGGGGGTAAAATCAAATTAATAAAAAAAATCACTAAGATTTCTTTTACCAAACCATGTATCTTTTAACAGATTAATTACTTTAATGATTAGTTTGATTCTAATTTAAAAATGGAATTTGGGAGTATTCTTTCCTCAAGTTTGACCAATTAATAGAAAAAATTAAAGTTTTCATAAGGTAATGGGTTCTTAAATCCCTCGGTGTTTTTTATTCTGTATAAATGAAAAGAACAACAAATAAAGATAAAGATACGAATCAATAAAACGAGTATTTCTTATGTATATAGAAAAACTTTTTGTTGAAAAAAAAATTAAATGCTATTTTTATAGTAAGATTTTGTATGATTTTCGCATATCTTTTATCTATATATTTTTTTTCTGAAGATAATATAATATTATCTAGAGAATAATTAGATAATGAATAGATTCTTTTTGACCAATAGATGTCTTTCACATCCAACTATAATAACGAGTAACCTCTTAATTTTTAAATGGCAGTTCCAAAAAAACGTACTTCTATATCAAAAAAGCGTATTCGTAAAAATATTTGGAAAGGGAAAGGATACTGGGCAGCCTTAAAAGCGTTGTCATTAGGGAAATCTCTTTCTACCGGAAACTCAAAAAGTTTTTTTGTGCGACAAACAAATAAGTCATAAAATAAAACATTGGAATAATCTGAATCAAAAAAAAGGCCCATTTAATTCGTAATAGGAAATTAACAAACCTGTTGTTTGTGGCTAATCGATATTAACTATAAATCGCTTCGCCGATAGGATATATATATAATAATATATAATAAGAATTTTTCGTTTTAGGGGGTGGTTAGTAAATTCTAAAAAACTCTTGAAAAAAGAAAAAAGACAAGATACAAGGCTGGAGCCCTGTTTTAGTTTTTAGTATATTTTCTTGTTTTTTTGGGGGGGGGGCCTTTTTTCCCCATCAACCTATTTGTCACAATTACAATAATCGAAGTTTTTCTATATAAAAAATAAAAAAGAAGGGTAACTAAAAGATATTTAGTTAAAATTAATACATCGTTGGAACTAATTTATTCTTTTATTTTGAAAATTTTTTATGTAACTTTCTGACTTCTTATTTCTCTGAATTAATCAATAACTAATAACTAGGGGGTCAAACTTTGTAGTTTCAAGAGTTCGATACCCCAAAATAATGAACCTTCAAATTCCTATTTGAATAAAGTTTTATTCGTTCGTTTTAATCTTTATTAAAAATATTTCATTGAGTTGACTCCTTAAATCTCGACGATTGACTATGAATAGGCTATTATGAATTCGAACAAGCCGCTATGGTGAAATCGGTAGACACGCTGCTCTTAGGAAGCAGTGCTAGAGCATCTCGGTTCGAGTCCGAGTGGCGGCAGACCTTCTTCGAAAATAGATACAATAGATTCTAAAATGAATTCAATTCCTGGTTTATATTTCAGGATTCCTCCTTTTTTAAAATTTTATGATATTTTCAACTTTAGAACATATATTAACTCATATTTCCTTTTCGATCGTTTCAATTCTAATTACAATTCATTTGATAACTTTATTAATCGATGAAATCATAAAACTAAATGATTCGTCAGAAAAGGGAATGATAGCTACTTTTTTATGTATAACCGTATTATTAGTCACTCGTTGGATTTATTCAGGGCATTTCCCACTAAGTGATTTATATGAATCATTAATCTTTCTTTCATGGAGTTTATCAGTTATTCATATAGTTCCATATTTCAAAAAAAATAAAAGCCATTTAAGTACAATAACTACGTCAAGTGTTATTTTTACCCAAGGCTTTGCTACTTCAGGTCTTTTAACTGAAATACATCAATCCGCAATATTAGTACCCGCTCTCCAATCCGAGTGGTTAATAATGCACGTAAGTATGATGATATTGGGCTATGCAGCTCTTTTATGTGGATCATTATTATCAGTAGCACTTCTGGTCCTTACATTTCGAAAAAAAATGAATCCTTTTTGTAAGAGGAATCCTTTATTGAAATTAAACGAGGCGTTTTCCTTTGGTGAAATACAATACATAAATGAAAGAAACAATATTTTAGGAAATGCTTCTTTTTTTTCTGCTAACAATTATTACAGGTCCCAATTGATTCAACAGTTGGATTATTGGAGTTATCGTGTGATTAGTCTAGGTTTTCTATTTTTAACCATAGGTATTCTTTCAGGAGCAGTATGGGCTAATGAAG